GACTCTTCACCCAGTCCAATATAAAGGACTGGTCAATCAAATAATAGATAGTAAATGGGTCAGTTTGAAAATAAATGAATTGCTAGTCGTAGAGTATTATTCTCGTCAAACTTAATTAAACCTAAACTCAAATAAAATAGCAGAGGTTTGGGCAATTTTCTTCCCTTTTATCAAATTAAATTAACCTAAGGTTAAGTAAGAAAAATACGGGTTTGATTCTGATTTTATCTCATTTATGTATCATAGCCCGAGGGGCTATTTTCATATTCTTTCCGGTATTCTTCCTAGTCGCGGAATTAGGAATAGAGAATCTATATCAATGAAAGGTTTAACTGGTGGAATAAAGGTCTCCATTGCTATTTGATCCGGTATTTTTAATAAATAATAAAATGGATCTATTAAGTGAAGGTGCGGAAAGAGAGGGATTCGAACCCTCGGTAAACAAAAGCCTACATAGCAGTTCCAATGCTACGCCTTGAACCGCTCGGCCATCTCTCCTACATAATGATTATGAATCAAAAACCAAGTGAATAGTGAGTTCTTCATATTTCATTCTAGATTATTGGATTGGATAAGTATGACCAATCCATTTTAACTATATATTTGAACTATATATTACAAAATATTATAAATAAAAATAGAAAATTTTTCATCAAAGTAAAGAAAGATCTTTCGAGGCCTCAAGACAATTATTTTTTACGAAATTTTTTTATTTGTAATTTTGAAAATGAAAAGGGGTTTGTGTTTGCAAAAACGACTCCTACTAGAAATTCGATTCGAATCCATTAAATCAATGAATTAGAACGAATCAACTGATTAATAGGTCTAGATTTTTTAGACTAGGGTTAATGGATACCTTTCTATCATAATTCTATATAGACTACGATTCCATACCTTACAAATTCTCAAATTTCTTTCCGACTTTAGAATTCTCAACAACAAACCCCTTCCCTCACCCCTCTATTCTAGATTGATAAAACATTTTGTATAGTGGATTGTATACCTGCTATGTACATAACATAAAAAAGAGGTGGTTATTCTATTTTCATCATAGAATGATTTTTTCCTCTTTGTATCATAATTCAATACAAATTTCTCGAGTTATTTGAATCTGTAACTTCAACGAAATCGGAATAGTTCGCTTCGTTGGTATACTACTACATTAGGATGAAATCGAACCGGGTTGGACCTTTTCTTATTGATTCCTATAAAAAAGGAACAATTGGAATAAAAAGCCCATAATCTTTTTTTTTCAAATCAATCTATTTTTATGTTATTTCGTACTGTACAATTCTTTTCTTTGTGGGATCATTTTCCCCCGAGAGGGAATGAGAAGAATTATAAAATGGATTGCTAGCTATGCCTAGATCGCGGATAAATGGAAATTTTATTGATAAGACCTTTTCAATTGTAGCCAATATCTTATTGCAAATAATTCCGACAACTTCAGGAGAAAAGGAGGCATTTACCTATTACAGAGATGGTGTGATTTGATTCTTTTTTTTCTCTTGGTCTTACGAGAAAGACATGTGATTCGGAAAAATTTTTGAAATAAATCTACGCTTGTTGAAGGTGAAGTTTGGAAATAGAACAATTCCTTCTGTCGTGTATCCTCGATTAATGCAACCTCAGATGCTATGTTTCAATCTTAGATTCTAGTATTGAGCGAAAGGTTATATCTAGAGGTTCTGTATTATGGGGCAATCCTACTCCACTACACTAGTACCAACGGACAGCATAAGGGAAGAAGCACTACACCTAGGAATCAACAACACGAAAACCTTGTTAGAAATGACCCCTTTCCTTATTGGGCTCGGGACTAAAAGAATGGTTGGGACAACAAACATCCATCTCGTTCGTACTTTGGATACCAATATAACCATCGAAGGTTGTTTGAAGTGACTAATTCCTGGAAATTAGGAGGCGTTGAAAACAAAGAAATTGCTCGAGTTCTCATTTCTATCTAGTTATCTAGTCTCAACACCCTTGATATTAAGAAAAGATCTCTTGCAGGAAGGTTGGCTAGAGATTTCTTGTAAAAACACTAGCCCTGCTCAGTCCATAATGAGAATATTTTCATCTTTTTGATTTCATGTATATTCTCCTTATGTACATAAGGGAGGAGCCGTATGAGGTGAAAATCTCACGTACGGTTTTGGAACGGAGATTCTTTTAATTGAATGGCGACCGTAACGGATGTCAGCTCAATCCGAAGGAAATTATGCAGAAGCTTTACAGAATTATTATGAAGCTATGCGACTAGAAATTGATCCTTATGATCGAAGTTATATACTCTATAATATAGGTCTTATCCATACAAGTAATGGAGAACATACGAAAGCTTTGGAATATTATTTTCGAGCACTAGAACGAAATCCATTCTTACCACAAGCTTTTAATAATATGGCCGTGATCTGTCATTACGTGCGACTATCTTCACTATAGAAGTAAAAAAAGAAAAACAAAAAAAGGCTTTCTACATATACATCGTCTAAAACAA